CGGGCGGGCGAAGGGTCCAAAGGACACGTAGCCGGGGGCGAGTCACAAAATCCAATAGTTCCATTTTCCTTCTTGTTCATCAATCGGGAATCAAGACAAACCGGGCACTACGGTAAGACGTGAAAACACCCGATCCCATTCCGACCTCGATATGTGGAATCGTCTTGCGCCATATGTACTGAGATTGTTCGGGAGACATGGTCCAAGCCCGGTAAAGAAATGAAAATTTCAAAGATGATGCGAGTGCTAGAAGCCTGCCTTACTTAGTTATAACGTAAGAAAGAAAGAGAAAGGAAGCTGTGGCTCTACCTCAGAATTGGACCTACGCGCAGAGAGTCGCTGATATACTTGGAGATGATATGACCCTGGGAAATTTTTCTTCTGTATTGAACAACATCACTCAGTTGGGACTCGCGAGTAACGAGTTCCACCCAATCTTCAATTTATTGAATTTAACAGGTGGGGGGTTTGGTTAAGGTATCTATCTATATCCGACAAATCTGTTCGGAAACTGAGTTATTTTAAAGAAAGCGGCATTCCTCCTAGACTCAAAAAAAGAATAACCATATGGATTTACTGGTATCCCAGTACGTATTCTCCCTAGCATTAAGTTTCTCTATTGCACTTCTTGTCGCTTTTAGGGCCGGGCAAGCCAGAGACGTAAATGCCATTAATTTCGAGGAGAAAGTAAATGATTTAACAATAGCTACACTTAAAGAACAAATCGTTTCCAAAATAGAAATTCTTTTTAGAGTCTATAAAGATACTACTGGAGATGTGAACTTACCAACAGGAGTCAATCCCCAAGAGGTAGCCGAACGTGTTTTTTTTAGCGTCGACAACATTCACTGGCTAAACCAGATCTATTTAGAACTCGTCAATCAGGGCACGCAGAGTCCCCACTTTGCCCAAGCTCTGGATTATGTTCTGCATTTTGGAGGTATGGTATGTAGTTAGAATTTGTTTTATAGGCTTTATCATATTTAGTCTGAAGAGTTTAGGTAAGACTTTCAACGTGACTATCATATACAAAAAAGTCTCTTCTTCCTGCCGTACTACACGAGGCAATGAAATTGGAACAATTACGACCGACAAAGAAACTCGAGCCTCGGAGTCTAAAGAGGAACCCCTATCGCCCGAGAAGAGGGGGTTTAACAAATGGTGGGCCACAAAAGTTTCTTCGTCCTTCTTGACTCCCTTGACAAGCTGCAAGGCGGATAAAGTGGGCACACTAGTTTTCACATTAACACTTGGGGTTTTCCTTCATCCATGATGCCTAAGGTGCCCAAGTATGGCTTGTGTCCGGCTTTTCTCAAAATAGTTCTAGTTTTCGATCTTAGGGGAGGGGTCCGTGGTACTTTCGGTCCTAGAAAGTGTGCCGTGCCGTTGATATGCCGCGTTTTTCGATTGTAGCTTTGTAGCTAGCCGTGTTGATATGCCGTGTTGTTAGCAGTCCAGTCAGTGTTTGAGGTAGCAGTAGCTACTGAGTCCGTTAACTGGGCAGTGAATGAATGGTTTCTTCGCTAGCTTTCCTTTTCAACTCGGAAGCACCTATCTCTTTTGTACCTTCATTCAAATATCAGATAGTGATTGCGCTAATCTTTCTTTAATGTTAATGAATGAATTGGCGCTTGCTAATTAGAAGAGTTTCATACTCAATCAATTAAGGATAGACTCTCTCTTATATACGTATAAGAGAGGCTAGTCCCATATGTTAACTAGCGGAGCTCTTGAAGGGGGGAAGTCTAACACAAAAAGTCTTGAAGCTTATCTATTACATGAGTCCTTCCCGAAGCCCCGACTTTACGCATCACTTTGATTGCTTCCGCTTCCCCATTTGTTATTTATAAAATAGCTCCTTGTTGCGAGAAAGGGAAGAGGGAGATCAAACTAGAAAAAAAAGTCTAAAATCAGATTGGAAGACACCTCTAGTACTTCACTTCCAAACATGACAGCCATTGAACACATTTTCTTACTAATGAAATTATAGGCATAGAGACGAACTCCTTCACTATTGGAATAAAAGAATTCCTTCACTCCTGGGGAAAGGAGAAAGACCGATCATTATGACCGGGCTGACAGGCGACAGGCACCCCCCTTAGAAGGGAATACATTTCTTATAAAGCTTATAAAGAACGAAATCAATTGCGTACTTCACCCCTACCCATTATGCGAGCGACTGCTCTACTCATTTGGATTGATATGATATTTTCCACCGCGGGCGGGAAAGAAAAGGCTTTGTACGCGGGTTCATCGCCTCCCATGAAAGCAGTTTGCCTCTTGTTTAAGTTTTAGACAACATGGGCATAAAAATGGAATTCCGTCAGACAGAAGAGCGGAACGTGCCTACTTGTTCGAGTGCCGGCTTTCCTGCAATTGATTGGCTTTGCTCCTCTCCATGTTTCCAGATATCGTGTGAACAAGATGTGCCTATTATTCCTATTCTAATTGGATGGATTTCCATTTCCGTTTATACGCCAATAAGAGAGGCCTTTATCGAGGGTTGTGAGACCCCCCATATTCGATGTAAATTGCCGATATAGGCTCAAAAGAAAGCATTTTCTCGAGACAGAGATATGACCTCCCTACAATACAAGTCTTGAGTCTTGCACTTGCTCGTAAACTCAAAGGAAAATCTAAAAAGTTGATTGAAATATGTCCATCATCGAATACGACGCTGGTGGTATCCTATACTAACATAGAAGAAATGTCGCATCCGCTTGCAACGGATAGGCTCTTTGCCACGAAGGAAAGGATGCCATATTGAATTTCCTGCTAGCTTTGTGAAAGATTTTCTAAATGTTCAATCAGACGATGTTTGAAAGAAGGACGTAACCAGTGCTAGTTGAATCAGCCCTTACTCTTCTCCTAGCCGGTGTAAAAGTAAGCGCTCTTTCCCTACCCGCTGTTACTGCTCGAGTAGGAGTTCTTGGAGATGAAAAGAGAGGAATGAGATGCAGCGCTTAGGTCCCTCTCGTCTTCTGCACCGGCTACTGGTAGAGCTCCTGGGAAAAGAAGAAGGTATATACCAAGAGATGATATGCCAACAGCAGATGATTTCAAAATTAGTCAAAGAAGATCTTTTTGCAGCGGTTATTACCACAGCGGATGCTAACACTGGACTTGCTTGCATCTCTCTCAAGAGTCAAAATAAATCCCCTATTCGCTGCCCTTTCTTGGTCACCAAGCATTCGTTCAGAGGAGAGGTCCACTTTGATAGTCATAAAGGCCCCTTCCCTGTTTTCTTTCTAAAGCTATCCATTCTTATCAGGTCCTGTCGAACCAGGAGATCAATTCGTCATCTCTAAATGATAAATTGGATAAGCGGTTTTAACAAGGATTGAAGCTGCTTCAGTAGATTGCTGAGAATAATGAATAAAATTCACACGCTGCTCATGAACCAAAAGTCGATTTTATCTTTCCTTTGTATGCTCAACCAGTGCTTTATGAAGGGATTAACCTGATTGATCTATTCTTGCCCTTCTCTCGCCACGTGAAAGCTATAGAAGTACCATATTTTCCTTAAACTGCGCTAATGATAGGAAAGAAAACCTCAGAGGCTTGCTGAATAAGTAAGTTTCTTTTATATTTACATATAGAATTTGGACAAAAGATTCTAATGAAGATATTGTAAGAGTAGTTTTTAGTAATTGTATGTAATGGAATAGAGTCTTAATATGAACGATAGGCCTTAATGAATGGAGAGGCATTCGCAATTGAAAGGATGTATTGCTTAGTGCTTGCGCTAAGGAAAGAAAGTACAACTTCAACGGGATCTACAACCGCAGGTAAGGGAACTAGCTAAAAAGAGAAGCAAGGAAACTCGCTGGCGGAGAACTACCACAACCATTGCTTGGATGGGTTTACCCTAGGCTTAGAGCTTCCACTGCATGTAAGCTTAACCTAATGAATGAAGTGCAGATTAAGCGAACTGTAACTAGCCTGGCTTGCCTTTGCCAACTTCCAATTTGCCTGATGGTGGATTGCCTAATAAAGAGGTCACGATTTAGACTGGATGGATGGACTTGCTTGAAGGAATAGGAGTGGGAATAGCAGGACAAGCACGAAGACTCTTTTAAGTTTTAAGTAAAGGGCACTCCTACGAAAGCTGATTATAGATATATCCTCACAACAGATACGAATGCGGGTACAAGGGAAAGAGGGACTGATGGAAAGACAGAAATCAACGAAAGCCCCTTTTCCACGCAGTGGTATGGCAAAGAGTAGGAGTAGGACGTAGCACTAGGCTAAGGCAAGCTTAGAACTGATTGATCTGTAATAAACTGTATTACTAGTACCCGGATAAGGTCTCCCATTAATAGTTCACCGGAAATCTCCCTTTTCTTGATTTATCTTTCTCGAGGGACAGAGGGGCGTAGATAAGAGCCAAGGAGTGAGTGGCGGATGCTGATCCCACAAGGGAATGGACATTTACAATTCATTCTTTAAGATAAGAGGATATTTTTTGAAACCATTTCTTTCGAGATGCGAAGAATATTCCTAGTCTGTCTAACTTTTGTAATAGTTACCGCGGAGTGGGTCCTTCAAACATTCTCTATTAATATTCCTCGGCCGATAAATGGAAAGCAAGAATGAGAGCAGGACGAATCCGCTCTTACTGGTCTCATATCCCCACTTCCTCAATCTCTGTAACCCGACCATGCCCTAGCTCAAGTTAGCTTGAAGCGAAGGAAGACGGGGAATTTTAGAAATCTAAACAAGACGGCGTACGGGTAGGTGAGCTGTAGTAGGTTCAAAGAAAGAAGTCTGAGTCCGCAGTAAGCGCTGGTTTGGCCTTTTGCCGGGTAACTTTTATATTATTAGCTTCCTTTTGCGGGTATTCATTCCTCTTCTGGTTGAAGTTCCTTGTCTGAAAGCCCTACCCAGTGAAAAAAAAATTACACATTAAATCGGGCAAGGATCACTCTACAGGTAGGCCTGTTTCAGCCGAAGTAGGTTCAAAGTCGGCAGAGAAAGAAATCGTTCCAACTAGGCCAGCATAGACGGAATTGGAGCTAGCCTTTTCAGAGGCCGGTTTCATTCTTTCATCGTGGGTAGACGGTCGCCGGGTATGAGCCCCCTGGTGGGGATGCGGCTTCTCTCGTTTCAGCATCTCGATCCGCAAAAGGAGTAGTTGAAAAGTCCGGTGACTAAGCTTTTCTTTGAAGGCCGGTTGATGCCGGGCGAAGTTAGCCTTACCAATTGGCCGATAACGAGTTATTAATAGCAAGCACATAAGCCGGAAAGCAGCTAGCCACCTCTTCAAGTGGCACATATTCTATACCCGATTCTGCGTAGTTCAGTAGAAGATATCCCCTTTTCACCGCCTTCTGATTCACCGATCGCAAGTCACCACGCGCAAGCCGTGAAGTCGGAATAAATGGTTCCTTAGTAAGCCAAGTCATCGAAGTCGGTTCGTGGTAAGCTCCTTGCTTCAGAGTCGTAGGTTAGGGAAAGCGGTTGATCGGCCGGTGCATCGAAATAAGGGCAGGTTGCTCGCGAAGGAAGGGAGGAGTCTTTGCAGCAAGACTTTAGTCAAGGAAAAGACTCCTTCCTCCTTCGTTCACGACTCCGGTGATATTTTTCGACTGCCTCCACAATAAGATCTTGTTGTCTTTGATTTCGCAGGATAAGTTATCACCGGGGAGCCCTTGCCTTGTCTATTAATTAAGTATAAACTAGTCTCATAGGTGGATCTGAGTGTTTGCCCAAAAGGAGAGATTGGCCACGGCCCGCTGCGGGTACACTAAGTAAGCGACCCACTCTACTCTATCATTCAATCGTGACTGCCTGCCTTTCTACAAAGATCCCAATCCCAAGAAAGAAAGTAGGAAGATTGGCTTGGTCAATCCCTTCGTGGAGCACATACAAGATCTATAAGCAAATAGATCAATTCAAAGGCGACGAGACCAAGCTTCAAAGCCCGATGCAATTCAAATTCTTAGTCATTCGCTCCCAAAATAAGATACTTCCTACCTCTCCAACCTTATTCATTCGTTTAGGGCGAGTGACTTCGTACCTCTCCTTCCCTATTTCTTTCGTATTGATACCTACACCTAGTGAAAACTTAGTAAGAACTCAATGGCATTGCCAATACCTGGGTAAGAAGTAGTCCGATGCCCTAACCTAAGGGTGGATCGTATTATATACAATAGGAGCTCCTTCTCCAACAATCGAGTCTTATTAACTGACTTCATCACCAGCAGTTTCTTCTGGGCATGTCCTTGATACTAGTGTCCTTACTGCGGGTCTTCCTCCAAGAACAACGGATGAAGTAAGAGCGCATTCTAGTTTTGGTTCAATATCTCACGCTATTTGGAAGTTAGAATTATTTCCTCTTTACTTAATTTAAAGATTTATCATATAAAAGAGGAAGCAGACACAGTCAAGTGAAGTCGACTTCACAAGTGATTCAACATACCACATATGGAAATAATAAAAAGAGAAGGGTCTCGCCCAGGTAGCTCCCGAAAGATAACGGCTTCAAACTCAAACAAAGAACGTTCTTCTCCAAGGCATGAGTCAAAGAAAATGCTGTATGTATCTAATGCAAGACCCATCGATAAGCTAAGGCTACGACATGAAGGAAGGCCAGAAGAACTACAGAACCACGCCCACCAGAGCTAAAGGGAGACCGAAGGGACTTGCGGTAAGCCGCCATTTTGTGTACGCGCCGTCCCTTCGCAGTTTCGGTGAGGAGTGAGGTGCTTACTATTATGACTAGCGAAAGTAAGCCGGGCAGGATCTGAAAGAATTCAAGACCTAAAAAGCCAAGGTAATGTCTTAAAGAGGTCCCATTCGCCATCAGGCTATTTCAGTAGATCGTTCAACTCGCCTGATGGAGACTAGACTTCCTTAGATAGAAAAACCCGCTTTGTAACCTTCGCTCCCTTCGCACTCGTTTACCGGTTGCTCTTCTTATTCATGATTATGCCGTTCGCAGGCATTCCTGGTCAAACTTACTGGCTTGGGGTCTAGGGGGTTCGATGGCGGACTTGACCCGATTGAAGAGACGGTTGCAGTGTCGGGTGTATCATACATTGGTTGGACTTTCCGAGTTCGGCCTGGGGGTTCGAAGAAGATTAGTTCAATAGCCAAAGCGGACCAGAGAAGGTTAGTTTAGTGACCCGCGGAGATAGATCAAAGAAAAGCTGACCGAGGCAGGAAACAAAAGAAGAAAAGGGAAAGAAAGTAAGGCTTGATTGGCTAAGGGACATAGGTAAGGAAAAGCTCTTCAAGAGGTTTCACTCAACCATATACAACTCATACGAATAAGAGAAGAGCACCTACACCTACGCCTAAGAAAACAACAAGTTCATCATCAACCGGAAGACAGACACGAACGAAGGAGACAGAGATTTGTGAGCGGAGGTGATAGACCCAAGAAAAAGAGGAGAGGCGGAGGGCATACTCGAGATCAGTGACTATAGACCAGAAGCTAATAACTATGGTTATTAGTTGCCGAAGCGGAAGGCTCTTCAAGAGTTGTTTCCGAACGAGAGCGGGTTGTTGGCTAACGAACAGATTACTGGAGTGACAAAGCTATTGAATATCATCTTCGACAGAGGAGAGCGAAGGAGAGGCAGTTGGGGGTTCGGGAATGACTAAAGCACTACTAAAAGGGGCAGGGAAAGCCACAGGCAAGTGAACGGATTGACTAAGCCAATCATGAATGACCAACTAAGGAACCGGCTAGGCTAAGGCTAAGAAGAGCAGCCAAAGGCACAAGGAATACCTTCCACTCTTGCACAGAGCCTCTTACTCGCCAAGTGGATAGGCAGCAAGCACAACTGGATCTCCTCATCTACGATGCCTCGTTCTTCCATATGTCCCTTCAAAGCCAAGCCAACTCTTCGTCTCAGAACTCAAGCCCCTTCCCTTTACTCCATAGGGCCTTTTCCTATTCCCCTGAACCCTATCTACTTTGGCTAATAATCTTCTATCTCTGGTCATTGGTCCAAGCCCGGTTTGTCATCGCTGTTTGGTATTCGGGAACGCCACCCGCCTGGATTATGATAGTTGATCGCTTCCAATTGTTGACGTGTGGCTGAGGGCAGGTGATCGACCCGGATTCGCTGATCTTATTCCGCAACTCGGGATTGGGCCCCTTGATTTGATGGAATCATCTGCACGACGTTTCATATTTTGTAAGACGAGATAATCATACTCGTGTTGGATCAGCAGGTATCTAGTACGTCTTTCCCCTTTGGATTGTCAAATTGGGATCTTCAAGTCTACTCGTTCAGTTTTCTAGGTGACTCGTTAAATTCCGTAGGAAGAACTTGGAGGGATGACCGTCGTCAATAGTGAACCCACCTATGTAGCCACACTACTCAATGTGGTGGTTAATGCTATACTCGCGGGGAAACATATCATATGTGTAACATTGTGAGAAGGGGAAGATCAGCCTGTTATCCCTAGAGTAACTTTTATCCGTTGAGCGACGGCCCTTCCACTCTGTCGATACCATTCCTTGTCACTTCGATAATGTATTCATAAAGGTAGCTATGTCTCCCTATCCTAAAGGTAGCTGTGTCCCCCTCCAACCAATTAGTCTAGTCGAGCAGCCTTCGCTCCAAGACTGCTTAGGCGAGCTCTCCGGAAAGTCTCTCTTCCACTCCTCCCCTAACCCTTTAGCCTCGCTTGTCCCCTCCAAACCTTTCTTGTGATGAAAGAAAAGAGGTTGATGCAGATGCACCCTCAGGTGTGGAAACTTTACTGGCTTCGGTCGAATACCCCAAGTCCTACCCAGGAAAATGAAAAAAACCTTCCTATTCGGTCAAGTGGCCTTCCTCTTCTTTCAGTTCTAGTCGCATCTTCGGACCTATTCCTTAAGGTTTTTCTAGTAATTCCTGCTCCTACTAAAGGAATTCTACAACTAGGGGCATCCCCATTGTTAGCTTCGATTTATGCCCTTCGATCCTCATACTGAGCTGCCTAGCTCCAAGACTTGTAGTTGAGCCTATTACTAACCTTTCCTAGCCTATGGGGAATACAAGGGGGAATCCTCACAGTCAGATAGCTATGAGTGAAAGAAGAAAGATAGTTTAGAGTTTACCGTAGCTACTTCTTCCCCTGGCATGAGTTTACCAGTTGGCTTTGTTCCCTGGGCAATACTTTTCCAGTTTGGGAAGAGAAAGAAGTTCCCCTCCAATCCAACACTTATTAGTCGAGTAGTAACCCCCTCTCCTGCACCTGAAACTCGAAGTAAAGCTATTCTCTTGCCCAAACTCCCCTCTACTGCATTCCCGAAGTTCACAGTGCCACTCCTGTCTAAGAGCATCTTTGAACCTCAACTTCTGAGCTTAGTCTCGCTTTCACCCCCTATCCTACTTATTAGTTGAGCTTTGTTCTTCGCCCCTTGGAATGCCTACCCTAAATGCCGAGCTAAGTGTCGAACCTCTCCCTCAAGTAAAGGTCGAGCCTATTGCTAACCTCACTCAGACTGAGCCACATTGCTAATCCTTTTAGCCCTATTTTGCATAAAGGAACTAAACCTCGGCTTGCCTCTCAGTTGAAAGAGGAAGATGCCATGAGACTTATCTGGATATTCCCTAAGTACAAGGAATGTCAGTCTCTCATCCAGTCACGGGTAGCGGGGTTAAAGCTTCGATTAAAGAACGGGGAACTCCCTCTCTCCTACGCCTCTCAGTCAAAAGAGTGCGGGTTCCCACCCCGAATCTCCTTCTTTTCTTAGTCGATCTGGTTCCCTTCCATACTTCTTTGTCGATCAGTTCCTCCTGTCCCTATTGGTACCGGCGGTTGTTCTCAATGAAGAAGCCTCGGAACGAGTGCCACCCCAACAGCCATATTCTCGGATTCGTTCCTATCCGAGAACCCTCTTTCAGACTCTGCTCCAGTGGACAGGGGTAGCACTCGGTCCACTTGATTCGGGGCAACCCCTTAGCTAGCCCATTTTTTTTTTTAAGATAAGAGGTGGTAGACATCTAGGGGTAGGAATCGCCCGTTTCGGGTCGGTTCCTTGGCCGAGGGGTCCTGTCATCATGGGTAGTGGATGGGGTTGGATAAAGCAATATCCGGGATCCGCGAGCATCAATACATCGATTCTACCGCTGCTTTTAGTGCTTCTATCGCCATTTTATGACCATCGTCGATGGGTTTATCGAGCATTACAGTGATCTCTGGCGGCCATATAACGGCTTCATGGGATAATAAAAATATAGCATAACCCTTTATGCTATGAAGTAAAAGCGGAGAGAAACCAAGATCTGATGGCTTGCACGCCTGCGCTTTTGAACTTTTTAACTTCGGCAAAAAGGTAAAATCTCTCATTCCCCTTATTAACTAACCTGATCATAAACTATTTCGCAACTATAGATCTCGAATTGAATTGGGGCTTTGACTGACGACTAGAAGTTCCAAGTAAGTAAGCTCACAAACCTAGATGGAAGAAACGACTTCTTGGAAAAATAAAACACAAGCGCCAAAAGCCAAGCCAAGCATTGATATTGATCAAGTCCGTTCTTGGGGACTTTTATTTTAAGCTACTCCCCCTCATTCATGATTCATGTGAGGAAAGAAGGAGGAAAGAAATAGGCGATCTCGCCAGCATGAACCGTCAAATTTTCACCTCCCCTGGACGAACAATCGACAAGCCAGACATTATTTTCAATGCAAAAAAATTTTTTTACGATATGATTCCGGAGGAGAATACATGTCCACGGAATTCTCTCAATATCTTATTTCCAGAGGCACTGTTCATCAGAGATCTTGTGCGTATACTTCTGGAAATAGCTGAGAGGAAAAATAGATACTTATTGGAAACGATTATAGCTATGATGTTTGTTCTGCTATGAGGCCCCCTCGTTTGGGTAGAAGCTGTGTTGACCGCAACATACTTGATCAATCGCATACCGTCTAAGTTCTTGCTGGAAGCATCCCTGACTACTCTTATTTAAAAGTATTTGGCTGCTTTTCATATTCTCTTTTTTTTTAGTTTCTTTAAAGAAAGCGAGCTTAACGAAACAAGCGAAGCGAGCAGCAGGAGCAGATCGGTAGTAGAAGGTAACGAAATAGAGACTCAGAGAAAGATCAGAAGCGAAATTCGGCAAGGAGAGAATCCAGGTAACGCCTATTGTAGTGTAGCACCTGGGGCCGCACGACTCAGACAGACTCTCTACCCGTGCGCGTGTCTATTTCGCTTTAGGAGGTATCAGAGCGGAGTTTTGGGCTTTCGATTTCTGCTAATTCTCTTTCTTGTTGCACCATGTCCAAGCTTGACGATAGCAGTGGAGCGCTGTCTGCGACGGCTGTTGCTAAGGAAACACTCAAGGATCGAGTGACCCAACTTGATGGCAAGGTCGACCATTTGGGCGGACAAGTGTAGACTATGGCAGAAAGGCAGGAGAATCAGGAATCGTTGGTCACCAGACGCTCGCTAATGAGTACCGCGTCTTCCCAGTGAAGGAGAGCCGTCTTCATGGGGCCTCAACGATCCCGGTGGCGATGTCCAAAGCGTGACGGACCAGGTCAAATTGAGGCATTTTTATGTGGAGATAGGTCTCCGGTTTGTGAACCGAATGTTTCACCTGGCGACTCCAGACGCATTTGAGTCCTGGAACCACAGCCATTCAACGGGATTCGAAATGCCAAGGCTCGAAGACCTCTGGGACATGGAACAGTACTTTAATTAAAGCTGTTCGTGCCCCTTTTGACGACCAAGTCACAATGGCAACAATGTATCTCTCTGGGGATGCGAAGCTGTGGTGGCGGACGCGATATGAGGACGTGCTGGAGGGCCGTTGCGAGATCAACGCCTGGGAGGAACTAAATAGGGAGCTCAAGGAAAGGAGCAGTTTCTGCCTGGGAACGTTGCATGGCTCGCACGAGAGTCCCTGATGCAGACCGGAACTGTTCGAGAAAATCAAAGCGGACCATGGGGGACTGACCCGAGCTATAGACAAAGAAGGACTTTGATAGATAGAATAAGGCACTCAGACATCAAAAAGAGGGCTACTTCACTATGAATGGTAACATATGAATTGAAACTAATGCGACGGGTGTCAATTACCAAAAACGACTCGACCACTAACTCAGTCCCGCGGGACTTCTAACACAAGGCCGAAGATGGATGCGAAGAATATTTGAAACCACTCTAGAACCATCACACGGATTCCGATCCAACTGCCGGTAAGAACGGAATAGAAAGGCAAAAAAACGATTCTATGCGCAGACGTTAAAGTTCTATCAATAGAAGCATTCTAGCCTATTTTTATTTAGAGAGGAATGATTCCCTCGTCTGAGAACCGCCATTCACGCACTATTCCTCCCCACTAAAAAGAGCGATTGATAATTTCGATAACCTAAACAAAAATGCAGAAGTGAGCGTACCCCAAACCTCTCCTCTCTCCCCCTTTTTTAGCCAACATCATCAACCCCATTTTTCACTTTGAATGGGCCAAAGCCAAAAATCTGATGAATAGAAGGAAAGGAGATCAGAAAGATACGCGGACGACTTGACTAGTTGTATAGGTCGAATG